GAATGACGAAGAGCTCTTTATGTGGTCTCACTTTACCACCATCTGAAATGCGCGAAACTTCGATTGGTGGAAGCCAGTCCATGAAGATTCTCCCTTTTCCTACGTGCACTTCCCCTCTTTTGGTAAGCATCCAGTATCTCAGCAAATGAACATTTCTCTAAGCTTATCCTATAGCTTATACGTCGTTTGAAAGCTGCTTCAAGGATCCAACGAATAGCTAAGGTTTGTTGACGATCCCTGGCTACAATCCCAGGGACATCATAAATAGTACCCGCTACTCCTACTTTTGCTACTTCGCATATGGGCTTTATATTCTCTACGGCGTCAACCATAAGTTTGATTACATCGCGTTCAGTTCGAGCTGGGCGATGAAAAGTTTGATAAACAATAGCACGAACTCTCGTTCTTTTACCTTCTTTCATGCGAAAATTGACCAACTTCTTGATCAATAGTTTTTGCTCACCATCCAAGCCCCCCATATAGCTGAAAATTTCCGAGCAATTGGAAGCCGCTTTCGATGACGAGGCCGATAAATTTATATTACGCAATCGTTACTGTCCATCTTTATCAGCCAACTCCCCAGTTTCTATCTTTCCTTTTAGAGTTTACCACTCTTCATAGCTTCTTGAACTTTCTTTAGGGTCTTGCTCCCTGAGTTCCAGAGTCTACACTCTCGCGTCATATGGCTACGCCCCGGAATCATTTTATACCTCTTCTTTTAGTCGAGTTTGTTTCACAACCTCTCCCAACAAGTGGTCGAGTTCCTTTGTACCTTTCCTTTGACCAAGGGGTCCTCGAACCAACCTGTCCTCCCTCAATCTCCAAGAATTACCCTCCCACGCTAAAAAAAAAGTAGCATTTCCTGGACGTAGGTAGAGTCAAACTCTTTTAAATATATAGACTGGATTCCATTTAGATATAAGTCATCATATATATATATGAGTTCAGACATATCTGAATCGTCCACGAGGACGAAATTTACTATATCCATCATAGAAGAAAGTGGATTTTGGGGGGGGGAGAATAAGATTTTCCCTTTCAAAAATGGAAAGGGAGCTTAGCAAGCATATCAAACGTGGTAGATAACTCACTAGGGTTTGCAAGAAGCAAATAACTCTTTCTTTCTCACCTTCAGTAGCAATAGATTGATCTTCTTTTAGGATTCTGCACTATCATGGAAGTGAGCCGAGAAAGTAAAGGTTCGACATCGGGTGGTTGACTGGGTTGCGTAGAGAACGGAGAATAGACCTACTTTCCTCACAGGAGAGTGTCGACGCGCTCTTCCCCAGTCGTGTTGAAGAAGTTTGAGGGAAAGATGGATTCTGAAGGAAATCGGCTGACCTATCGGATGAAGCAGACTGCTGCGAAAGTGGTGCCACGAGTCGAGAACTCTGAGAATTGTGCTCGTTCAGGCCCTTTAGTGCACCTAAGTGCGAAGCTGGTGCTGCAAGGGAGGATGTGGGCGGGAGAGCGGTCAGTCCTCTACCTCTCGCTATCGATCCCTTTTGCGTCCTTTCTAGCTATCGACTCTATCCCTTTTTCTTTCTAGCTATCTCTTCTTCCGTAAGGACCTTCTTGTTCCCCCCACGCTGATCAACAACCATTGAGATAGGATAGAGCCAATGCAGGAGGTGACCGAAGTAGCTCAATAAAAGAATGAAGAAATTGGGAATGGTAATTCGAGCAATGAAAAGAAAGAAAGAGTTCGCCCAATCGTATAGCTTTTTCCTTCAAATGCTTCTATCTCACTTGTTTGCTAGCTTGCAACTGCTGGGCACTGAAACTCAGTCGGCCGACATCGATAAGGGAGATTTTCTTCCAACCCCTTGGAAGAGAGGAAGAGAAAGGAGTGGTGATGGCTTAAAGAACCACGTTGCATAAGCCGGAAGCACAGAATGTTACTCGGAAACAAGCCTGAGAACGACTCTTCACCGTTAGCCATTATGTTTACCTGGTCAAATGCCGTCGTTTATGATAGGTCGGTCTAGTGAGAGCAAATGATCAAGCAAGAACGTGCCTACATCCGTTGATGCACTTCGTTGACTAGTGAAGGGTTTTTCCTTGGGGCCCACGTTGCCACTGGGGTCGCTCATCTTACTCTAGGGGAGCACTCTCTATGGAAAGAAGAGTGGTTGTGCTTCACTACTAGCCAAGTCCATGCAGATGGGGATAAGGGGGTTCACTGCTGTCTGATATCATCATATCTATTTTGACCTAAAAGCTTACTTGGGATATCTAAGAGCTAATTAAATCTTTTCTCTTAAAAAAACGGGTAATAAGAAAACACTTATTATCTTTTTATTTGCAAGCAACATCTGCTCAAAAAGAAAAGGAAGTTGACTTCACCTCCGGTGACCGGCTTCGCGGGATCGCCTTACGTATAAGGACCTGATCCACTCTAGGCGAAGCTTTTTTGGGCGAAAGCTACTTACTATGTTATCTTCCAATTGAGTTGAGAGAGTTTTCAATCGAATTCCAATTTTTCGTTATATAAGCTATTTATAATTGAATGATTTAAAGATCGAGTTTCAAAAAGAAAATACCGGAGAAAAGGTGATGCAAACAGGAAACCTGCTTCGCCCGTTGATGGTCCAAGCCCATTCTGATGGGACCACCCTACCTAATTCATTATCTCTTTTCCTGGTTCACTAAAAGCCGAGAATGAAAGAAGAAATAGGGCTTTGCCCGCTCTATTCTATTCTGAAAGAGGGGATTCGTGCAATGCCCAAGGTTGTCACTTCGTACCTTGAATCTTTGCTTAGTTAGCTTATCTTATTAGAAGAGGGAACCCTCTGAATTAGCACCGTATTGCTGCCTTGGCCGAAGCAACTAACCAATTAGGAACTCTTTGACCCATACGGAATCAACAACGAGAACCAGTTTCTTTCTTTCATTTGCTCGCTACGCTTCGCCCCTCTGTTTTATCCCATAAAGCAGTATTATCATGAGGACGGGACTGCTTCCTCGTGTGTGTACTGCTTGAGAATCCCCTGCTTGGATCTTTGAAGGACGGCTTTCCTAAGCTTGATGAATGTGCCGAAATTTCTTTTTTGTGGCGAGCTTCATTCCTTTAGGGCGGAAATGCCGACATCTACTATTCCATCAAAGAGCCTACTCGTCGTAAGCCCTTCTAGTTCATCTGCATCAGCTAATATCGAATCTCAAGTTTTGCCCCGTCTGTTGCGGGCTATCATTCGTATCTTAAGGCAGTTCACAGTTACTTGCATCAACAGGAAAGTCATCAGTCCCTTATTCTTGAACAACCTATGATGATTCATTTCCTCTTAGATTACCCCTCTTTTTGTCCAAAATGCCATTCCCTTTAATCTTAATAAATTGGCTGATTCAATAGCATTGGGCTAACTCGGGAAAGCTTTAGTAAAGCAGTACTAATCCCCGGAGATTCCTTCCAAGGAAATGGGAATGGGAATGGGTATAATGGCACTGGCTATTTATGGATTGGTGCACTCACCCCCTTTCTTTATTGACTATTGGGATATTGATGCGGAGAACCCTATCGCCGGCCAATCTTCGTCTCCTCCTTTTGTCCAATGATTCCTTCTAACAGGGCATTCGTGAACAAGCCACCCTTATTTCCCAAGCGATTCTCTTCTGTCTGTGGTCTTCTTCTACTTCATCTAGTTCATGTGCAGCCTACTCGTGAGCAAGCCCTGCTAACAGCTCTTTTGTACGATTCTATTCCTATTTCCAGGGACATAACTCGATCCGGGAATCTCAATGGGCTTCGCTCCTGTAGATTAGGCAGTCGGGTCAATTTTTGTTCAAAAAGAGAAAAGAGCCTTTACGCCGACAGAGGATTCTATAACCGCGGATAAGGCGAAACCACCAGCATTCGATGCATCAATGAATGTGCTTGCGCCCTCTTTTATGCTCGATGCCTATTCTGTTCCTTCTGTGGCATTTGTCACCTATTCTGATTCCCTTGCAGAAGCCCATTACATTCTTCCGTCTTTCTTCTCGTAAAAATGCAGGGGGAATAGACTGAAATAAGCAGCATGAAAATGCTCCTAATCTACTTCTACGAATCTACTTACACCTAAGGCAGAATAGACTTGAGACCTAAGGCAGAGCGGGAGTGACTCTTTCAACCAGAGAGAGTTAACCATAGGAAAAAAAATCCCTGATTCGGGTGTATGAAATGCAACATAGACTGAGACCTAAGGCGGACTCCCCTGTAAACCTTTGACCGGCTGTCTAAGCTATCTATTTCCATTTCATTTTCCCCTTTTGAATGAAAGTAAATTTCCGCCCTAAAGTGGCATTAGAATTGATACACATTCCAAAACCCCCGTATTTTTTGTTGTTAAGACTTCCCGTTGACAACAAAAAAAGACTTCCTGCCTGTGCTAATCCGCATTTCTTTCAAGCTTTAGGAGATATTTCTAATGGAACGAGCCTGAGTTCGGTTCTGGTGCTCAATCTAGTAATAGTACGGGCAGGGCAGGTAAAGGCCAATTAAGAAATACTTTGTAGGGAACGGAGGGTAGAAAACTTAACTTCCGGAGCTAGGGATTGCTCTTTCCAGTCTCCGCTAGCGCTTCGCTGAAAGGCAGACAAGGACAAGGGAGACAAGGGAAAGAAGGATGGCTTTGTTGATTCAGTCGAAATAAAAAGGTAAACAAAGCGGGAAACCTTACTAGTTGTTGATTCCGTATTTGAGTTGAAATAAAGAAGCAGGTTCTCAACATCCCTAGAAAAGAAAGAGTCTTGTTACGTCTGTTTAAATACGGAGGAAGATCCCTTACTTTTGGTATTTTCTAGTGTTATGAATTTGAGAAAACCCGTCTTTTTCGGCATACTGCACTCGTAGACTAGTACTCTCTTTTTCCTCTCTTTTAGGATTAGATAAAGTTAGCCTCTTCGTTTTTAGTTCACAAAAGTGTGTGATTTGCTTGCTTTTTGCATGAGTCTTTGAGTTCTGAGCTCTAAGCTCTAAGTGTAATATGCCGACCGCGTTCGTAAAGTGATCATAGTAAGACGGGATCGACAGGGATTTCGACAATTACTAACTATTCGAGTGGTTGTGAACGCTTTCTTCTTACTCTTAGTTAATAGTGGTCCGATCTCGACTGAAGGCACTGACTTTAGTTGCTTGAGCGCATCTCCTTCCGAGACAAACCTAATCTCTTTCACAACCTCTATGTTGCGGTTTACATAAGCTTTCTCAATCACCTTAGCCTAGTTCTCTTTCTTTCTTTTTTCTCTTTCTGGTCACAGTGCAGTTGAGCTATACGGGCTTTCTTGCCTACCAGGGAGTAGATTCCTATAAGGCTTGACGTCTGTTTGCGATTAAAGAATGCTGGCCCAACTACTCGCTTGCCCTATCAAAGCTTTCCAATGGATTGTATTCCCCTCTTTTTGTATGATAACAAACAGCGGTGCTGAGCAGCAGGCAAAGCCAGGGAAACAGCAGAGAAGCAAAGGAGCCTCAGCAGTCAGTTGCGAGTGTGTGATCCTATAACAGGAAGCCCAGAAATGATATAAGCGTGGAAGTAGTTCGGAGTAGGTACCCACTTGTCGGCATGATGGTAAGTATCTTAGATGATCAGGAGTAGTGAAGAGAAATGAATGGACTCCAAAGGAACGGAGGAAGAGTCAGTAGACACTTAAACCAAAGGAACGGTTATAGTGTGAATCTAGACTCGCCGTTCAAAAAGCTCTCACAGGGTGCTTGATTTTAGGATCGCACAGCTGGAGAGCATAATGCAAAATGGATCCCTCGAAAAGGAATCTAGTAGTGTGATTGGGTTGCCAGTTTTGAGAGAGTCATTTCATACGACCTCTCGCAGAAAGCTTATGTAAACTCTCCTTTTAGTCGAGTAATCAAATACCTCTCCTTTTAGTCGAGTTCTCTCCGGATTGGCTTCCTCAGAAGGACTTCTAGAGACAGGACTTCCTTTCATCTGACGCTGATGCTCCTACCGGCCCTTGCTTTCACACTTGAGAGATGGTGTTCCTTCTTAGTTCACTCTCATTTCCTACTCTGACTCGCCGAAGTGAGTTGTGGCTTCTAAATAGTACGATGCGAAGCTAAGATAGAAAACAGAGAGAGGGATGGTGTGTAAGATGAGATTCCGTAAGTCACTTAATGATTGTTTTCAGTTAAAAGTTGAAAAAAGAAAACGTAGAGAGGGGAAAAAGCTTTGGACTAAATATGAAAGATGAGTCTAAGCTCCATAAAAAGATGAGACCCATGGAGAATGGAGAATAGCCATAATCGGACCAACTCCTTAGAAGAAAATCAGATGTATAACGCATTCCAAGATCTGCCACCAACTCGGATTCATTAGAAGTATATGAGCAAAAAGCCTTAACGAAATCTGAAGCTCTCGCCTTACCAACATATAAATTGTCAAAGAAAAAGAGATCCAACAAAGCTTGAACTGGCACCCGCCCCTTCCATTCACATCGGTGCAAAAGATGAAAAACAAGACACTTGCTACACATCGATCGGCTAACAGTGCAAACTCGATAAAGGAAGTTTACTGGCTTTCTTACTTTAGTAAGGAAAGGAAGAGAGCTAAGCTTGAAAAATTGTACTGAGTTGTTTGCAAATTGAAAGTCAAATTGTACTGAGTTGTTTGCAAATAAGGGTCTGATTCATCCTGCGGAGGCTCTTTTGTCAACGTCGATGACAACCCGATATTTAGAGGTAGAGGGAACTTTCGGTGGGCAATCAATAACGAAATTGGAAATGCCAGCACTAATAAGTGGAAAGAAGTCTCATTAAGGGAGAAGGCACATACCTCCTAATACAAGCAGTTTGTATATTGTGGTGAAGGAAAGTTGGTGAATTCAGGTCGCTGATCTCTTCTCATCCTACACTATGGATAGAGCTAGGGTTGGCAAAGAACCCATAACGGTGCCGGCTCGCATACTTTTTATTTAGAGATTCAACCTATTGTGACAAATGAAAGTAGGAAGACGTCCGCGCTTACTCTAAACTCCTATTCTAGCTCTTCGTTCTGACTATTACCCGGGAACGGACTGGCCAAGACTTCTAAATGAAACCTGAGCTATTTAGGGGAAAAAGAAAGAAAGAACCCCTCCCTCCTTCCTCGCCTACTCTTTGCCGTTGGGCCTAACGTATAAGTTTCATTCAATTAGAATATCTGAGGGGACAAATCGAACATTTGAATAAGGGTTGCCGAGCCAAGAATTCGATCCGTTTTTGGAAAAAAGACTGAGCTACTCAGGTGAATCCAGTGAAAACTTGAAGATCTAATCCGAAAGAGCATCTTTCAAGCTTAGAAATAGATGTTCTGTTCTGAAGGTATAGGAGAAGGGCTAAGTACCCATTTTCTTTCAGATGAAAAGTAAGTTGACCGAGGGAACGATCCTTCCACTAAGACTAAGGAAACTTACCTGAATATATTGCGCTCCAGCAGCAGCAGATGGTTCTGCTTCAGCATTAACTGATCTGCCAACATTGATGACACCGGGAAAGCTTTGACAAGCCTAGTCATTTATCTGGATTCGCCTGCCCAACTAAATTTGAAGAGTAAGACTGCGAGGGACGAGGATTTCTTCATAATCAGAATCAAGACTAATGTCCAAAATCCCGTTAACAGGTTAAAGTATTACTCGGAGTAATCACTATTAGAAAGAAATAGCTATCTTTCTTGTATTTCAGCAATCTATCTCTCAATAGGAGTAGTGGTTCTTTCATTTGACCAGAGGCTTCGGCAGCCGAGGAAAGATTCGCTTGGGGTTAGCAATAAAGCAATCAAAGAGAAAGAATCAATTAGTACTGCGCCCTGATGCAAGAATGGAGAGTTCCTGGTCTATATCTAAAAGAGTCAGACGACGACTAATAAGAAGCCGATAGAAGAGCTACGCCCCTTCCTCGTTCTCTGTTCTAGATAGAATAGGAATCCCAGAGCCTGGCGAAGATGAATAAGAGGAATTTTACTAGTATATAGTGTTATGGAAGAATGTTTCAGAGCGATTGAAGGTTCCATATCTGCATTTTTTCATTTTTTCAATAAGGGATGAGAGAGTGAGGGAGGAAAGATCTATCTATCAAAGCGAAAAGTCCAGAGCCGGCTGTACAGCAAATGTATACTTATGCTTCCGCCGAGTCATAACCGGATAAAGGTAAAGGGTTAGCTTTCTAGCAAGAGAGTCAAAGCCCTATCCACAGCCAAGAAGCAAGGGCTGTCTAAAGACCGGATTCCCTCTCTGAATCACAGGGTATTCACTGGACTTTTTATATGAGGTTCTCGTCACATTGAGTATATAATTATGAAGCCAAGGCAATCGGGAAAAGAACTCAATGAAAAAGGGCCTATTCTCTTAAGGCTAACGGATTCTTAGTCGAGTAAGTCAAGTCCCTCTCCTTTAAAGTAGAGTCAGCACACTTCCCCCCCCCCTTCAAAGAAGCTTACCTGAGTTTAGTCTCGGGGGACTGATGACCTTCTATTGAAAGAGTGAAAGGTAGCAGATGGAGAGATTGAACGGTGGCCGGCTAGTGGAACCACTCCTGTCCTTCTTTCGTATCCGAGGTGGGCGCTTTACACATATGATATGGAGATCTAGTACGGTGAACAAGTAAGGTAGGGGCTTTTCGATTAGGCGAACCAGTCCAACTAGTCAAAAAAACAACAACTGTTCACCCCTTTTCACGGCTTTAGCAAAGCTTAGGTCCCCGGGTCCAAAACGTCGGCAGAGGCTCGTCGAGACCTTTGCTGCACAGAGGCTGTTTGGGAGCCCCTCTTTTGCCATGGACTAAGCTTGCCCTTCCCCCCTACCTACTATCCACGCGCGTAACACCAACTTAGCTCAGAAAGTGTACCTGGCGAGGGCCTCGCTCCTCCCCTCCAAGCCTGTCTACTCTGGAAAACAACAAAAATAACTCCCATCAATCAGTTTGTCCCATCAAATAGCCCCTTGCTGTTGGCCTGACCAGATTTATGGAAGGTCCTTGCTGCTTTGTCATCCAGAGCCTGGGGGTCCCCAAAGAGTGTTTATTAATAGGCCCAGTCTTATTGGAAGAAAAAGGTCCTCCCAAAATACCATGCAAGACAAATAAGGTGAGTGAAATGAAAGAAAATGGAGAAAAAAGCCGTTCGAAGGCAAGGACTCAAATCCGGTCACCAAATGGGGCTAAGAATGTCTTAAGCACAGTGTACTATCTACTGTTCTTTCTTTAGTTATAGAGTAGACGGTAACGGAGAATGCAGAATAGAATCATCAGAATAATGGTATGATATTCCATCTAGCTGGGGTTGGCTTTCTCTCACCAGGAAAGGGGGAGACCAAATAAAGCAGATGAATGGGGGATTCAGTAGCACGGACACCATTCCCAAGGAATGGAAAGAAAGAACCACAACGTAGTCAACTAGAAGAAAGACTTGAAGGAAGGGAAGCACTGATAAGAATAGCTATGGAGAGCCTTAAGTAAGATAAGTCAGAAATGGCAAGGACTAATTAGAAGGTGCGTAAACAAAACACCAGGAGAGGTCTGGAGTGGACACTATCCTTCTCTTAGCCTTCCTAAGTAAATACTCTTTTTCCATCGGCTGGAAATGTATCCTAAGTAGAAGTAACTGAACTGGCTTAGAAAGACTCAGAGATTGATTGCAGTTGCCCTCGGAAGGGAAGATCTATTGGAATGGAAGAGGTGCAAATCTTATATGATTGTACTTCCACTGGCCCTCTAGATGACCTTCAAATATAAGAACTTGCTCAAAATGGTCTTTCTAACGACCTATCAATAAGCGACTCAAGCTTTCTTTATAGATAGAAATAGCTTTACCTAGCCACTTTATCCTGCTCTGCTTGAACAACTCTTGCTCCGGAAAACGTTGTTTCGATAGAACTCAGCTTGCTGCATAGCTCGTCTAAACAAAACACTCCAGATCCGCACTAGTGGGAATGGAATTTGAAACTCATTACTGGCTGTAAGGAAACTGTCTGGAGGATAACTCGCTGGCTGGAAAAAAGGAGTATATTATGACTCGCCTGGCACTAGCTGGAATAAAAAGTAACTGGAGCGGCTATGAAAAAAGTCCTCGATCCAAGACGAAAAAAAAACCCTTTCTAACAAGACATTGGGAATCGAACTTGAAGTCGTAAGGTGGGGTTCTTGCCGGAATGAGATACATGAACAAATAGGGCGTAGGTCGCTATCAAAGCTTTCACGGCAATGGGCACCCTCCGCTTTAGGCACAGGACGAAATCCACTCATTACCGATTGATAGGGGAGGGTACCTCGGGGGTTACCTCGCGACAACTTCAAATAAACGTTTTGATTTGTCTTTCTTCGCTCACTCACTCTTTATAAGCGAATAATAAGAATTTAGGAATAGCGCAGCAAAAAAGTAGGCGTAACACAATATAATAAGTAGTTGTTTTTAGTTCGATTTTTGCTGTTCACTAGCCTTGCTTTCTTTTTGAAAGAGTTCTTTGAGTGTAATAAGAGAAGTGAAGTTGATTTCGAAAAACGCTTTCATTCATACTTTCTTTTCCACGGATCACTAATAAAGAAATTCTAATTGCTTCGCGACCAGGCAAGGTTCATATGCTTTCGAAGCAGAGAACATTATAGATGGTATATGAGTATTGTGGTTGTAGAAATGTTGAGAGGAGTAGTAATAGAGTGGGCCTAAAGAGAGTATTGCTATGCAAAGGCACCAGTAGGAGATGAGCCAGACCCGTAGACACCGAAAGGTGGAGTGCGGTCGGCCTTATGGCGGTGTGACCGTAGCGTAGGGAGTCGGGGAAATGTAGGCTAGTCAGCTTTATTGCCCCTTGCCTCTAAGTCTGTAGTTGAAAAAGGTTTCTCACTGAATGGGCTTACTACTGGATGACCCGAAGTCGGAGATTGAAAAGTCCTGTCTGAGATGGGCCAAATAATAAGCTAACCGGCACTAGCGAAAGCGCCTAGTGGCAACAAGGCGTGCGCCTCGTCCTGCCAAAAGAAATCGCCTACCAGTGGTCCCTACTGGCTATAACAAGCGGTACTGGCCCCTCGGCCGGTTGGCTACTAATATATATAGCCTACTGGAGTCGCTTATTGATAGGTCGTAGTGCTTCTCCCATTCAGCCAGCGCAGTTGTAGCGATGTCCGGATATGACATTTTATAGACTATTTTCTGACGTTCAGAGCTGTTTCCGAAGTTGGGCTTTTCCTGCTTGGGTAAGCTGTAAGAATCTAACTTGGACCCCTTAGTCGTGGGCGTGGGTAACCCTCAGTAGTATAGTAGTATAGTCTGATTCTATTCTAGCGGTAGTAAATGGCCGAATCCGTCTGCCCCTTTCTTCGTAGGCAAGTAAGGAACTGGCCTCAAATTGTAGCTACAGGCCCTTATAATAATTCTTTGTCTTTCTAGTCTGGTACCAGTAGTTCTCCATAGTCTAATGGACACTAAGCATAACCTTCGCCCGGGGAAGGAGAATGAACTAATATGAGGTAGGAAGGCGCTCGGGGAAGGGATGAGGTTAGGGCTTTGTTTAACAGAAGAAGTTTCTCTTTGTCTGATCTTTCTTAATGAAGTGTTCTAGCGCCAAACCGCTGGAAAGCAAATGGGATCACTTAATTAAAGAGAAGGCAAGCGGGCTAGATAATCTAAGGAGAGAAACGATGTTCATACGAGAGTAGCCAACGGAAAGGGCGAAGTAGCTCCGCATCAAGTTAAGTAAGTAGGCTCGCCCAAAGGAAGTTCCGTAGTGAGTCAAGTAATAACACTAAATGAATCTATAATAATTTTCAATAACATAAGTGACCATAAAAAAAATGGAATCCAAGAAGTCAACCACGGCACGGGCAGAAGAAATGGACAAAATTGGATTTGTGGACTCGCCTTAGGATGGAGAAGAAGCTACTGTGGAAGAAGGCAGTTAGCAAGTGAGAAGTTCAATATGAATATGCATCATCAACTGGAGAAGAAAGATGAAGATTCCACTGAAGATAAGATTTATACTATTAAATAAAGGCAGGATGGAGGGGCAAGAAGTTTCAAGCTTGAAGGCAAGTGCCGTTATCCCGCCTTCATCAAGTCTTATTGCACATTCGATGCATCAACTATGGCTGTTCCCTCCTCCAATACCGCTTATTCATCTGCACCTTCTATGGAATTTTGTTCAAAACAAGTTTACCTTTCCTTGCTCTTGCTTAGGAGAGCTCCGTCATTCCTTAACAGGAAGGGCGGGTTATAATGCTAAAGAAAGAGCTTGCAAACAGCAGCTTTCTATTCTATGTGCGCATTGTCTTCTTCATTCTAAAGTGCTGACTTGATCCCGGCCAAGTGCGGCAGATACGTAGGCAAACTTGAAAAGAGCCTCAGTCGGCAAATCCCTGGCCCTTTTCTTTCTTTTTTCTCTTTCTGGTCACAGTGCAGTTGAGCTATACGGGCTTTCTTGCTTTGATGTAAGCGAATGCGACCGCGGCGGATAGGGCCACGAATCGCCCAACGACTTGAACTTGAGGATCACAACGAACTATATACTTATCTGGTGGATGCGCGTCTTGGGCTCTT